GTTGATGTAGCTTAATATTAAAGCAAGGCACTGAAAATGCCTAGATGAGTCCCTCTACTCCATAAACACATAGGTTTGGTCCTAGCCTTTCTATTAGTTATATGTAAACTTACACATGCAAGAATCCCCGCCCCAGTGAGAATGCCCTCTACACCAAACAATGGTAAAAAGGAGCTGGTATCAAGCACACTGATAAGTAGCTTATGACACCTCGCTTAACCACACCCCCACGGGACACAGCAGTGATAAAAATTAAGCAATAAACGAAAGTCTGACTAAGTTATACTACTAAGGACTGGTAAATCTCGTGCCAGCCACCGCGGTCATACGATTAGGCCAAACTAATAGACACTCGGCGTAAAGCGTGTTCTAGAGACTAAAAAATAAATAAAATCAAGCCCTAACTAAGCTGTAAAAAGCCTTAGATATTGTAAGATACATGACGAAAGTGATTTTAAAAAATCTGACTACACGATAGCTAAGATCCAAACTGGGATTAGATACCCCACTATGCTTAGCCCTAAACATAAAAAATTATAAACAAAATTATTCGCCAGAGTACTACTAGCAATAGCTTAAAACTCAAAGGACTTGGCGGTGCCTTATATCCTTCTAGAGGAGCCTGTTCTATAATCGATACACCCCGATCTACCTCACCAATCTTTGCTAAATCAGCCTATATACCGCCATCTTCAGCAAACCCTAAAAAGGAAACAAAGTAAGCACAAGTATAAACATAAAAACGTTAGGTCAAGGTGTAGCTTATAGATTGGAAAGAAATGGGCTACATTCCCCGAGTCGAGGAATTAATATTTATACGAAAACCTATGTGAAATCAAAAGTTAAAGGTGGATTTAGCAGTAAACTAAGAATAGAGCGCTTAGTTGAATATGGCCATAAGGCACGCACACACCGCCCGTCACCCTCCTCAAATAGATAAATATTACAAACTATAAATAATATAAAATATTAGCCCATGAGAGGAGACAAGTCGTAACAAGGTAAGTGTACTGGAAAGTGCACTTGGATAACACAAAGTGTAGCTTAAACAAAAGCACCTAGTTTACACCTAGAAGATTTCACATAAAATGACCACTTTGAAACTAAACATAGCTCAAAATATATTACATACAACTACTCTAACAATATTAAAACAAAACATTTATAATAATAAAAGTATAGGTGATAGAAATTCTATATGACGCTATAGAGAAAGTACCGTAAGGGAAAAATGAAAGAAAGTTATAAGTACAATACAGCAAAGCTTAACTCTTGTACCTTTTGCATAATGATTTAACTAGAAGACATTAGCAAAAAGAATTTAAGTTAAATATCCCGAAACTAGACGAGCTACCCACTAGCAGCTTAAAGAGCAAACTCATCTATGTGGCAAAATAGTGAAAAGACTATTGGGTAGTGGCGACAAACCCATCGAGCCTAGTGATAGCTGGTTGTCCAGAAAAGAATTTTAGTTCTAATTTAAGCTTGCCAACAAAAAACAAATTTAAATGTAAGCTTAAATAATAGTCTAAAAGGGTACAGCCTTTTAGACACAGGGTACAACCTCTATTAGTGAAAAACCTAATAATATTAAAACTACCTTAGTTGGCCTAAAAGCAGCCATCAAACAAGATAGCGTTCAAGCTCAACTACACAAATAAAACTAATCTCAACCATAATAATGAAATTCCTAATATAAAACTGGACTATTCTATTTCTAAATAGAAGCAATAATGTTAATATGAGTAACAAGAAGATCTTTCTCCATGCATAAGTGTATATCAGAACGAATACGCACTGATAATTAGCAAATATAAATATAATTAACTAATCAACACTTCAATACAATTGTTAATCCAACACAGGCATGCAATTAAGGACAGATTAAAAGAAGTAAAAGGAACTCGGCAAATACGAACCCCGCCTGTTTACCAAAAACATCACCTCTAGCATAAAAAGTATTAGAGGCACCGCCTGCCCAGTGACTTTAGTTTAACGGCCGCGGTATCCTGACCGTGCAAAGGTAGCATAATCACTTGTTCTCTAAATAAGGACTTGTATGAATGGCTCCACGAGGGTTCTACTGTCTCTTACTTCCAATCAGTGAAATTGATCTTCCCGTGAAGAAGCGGGAATAAAAAAATAAGACGAGAAGACCCTATGGAGCTTTAATTAACCGACTCATAAATTATAACAATATCCTACAGGAAATAAACCCATTTTAACTGAGTCAGCAATTTAGGTTGGGGTGACCTCGGAATAAAAATCAACTCCCGAGAAAATTTAATTAAGACAGACAAGTCAAAATTATTATATTATATATTGATCCGTCAAAGACGATCAACGAAACAAGTTACCCTAGGGATAACAGCGCAATCCTATTTAAGAGTCCATATCGACAATTTAGGGTTTACGACCTCGATGTTGGATCAGGACATCCAAATGGTGCAGCCGCTATTAATGTGTTCGTTTGTTCAACGATTAAAGTCCTACGTGATCTGAGTTCAGACCGGAGTAATCCAGGTCGGTTTCTATCTATTTCAAAGTCCCTCCCAGTACGAAAGGACAAGAGAGACAGGGCCCACTTAAAATAAGCGCCCTAGTTAATTAGATGAAATAATCTTAATCTTATATAAATATTAATTAGCCCAAGAACAGGGTTCAGTTAAAGTGGCAGAGACCGGTAATTGCATAAAACTTAAGATTTTAGAACCAGAGGTTCAACTCCTCTCTTTAACAACCTTATGTATTTTATTAATTTGCTAGCAATAATTATTCCTATTCTCCTAGCCGTAGCATTCTTGACTTTACTAGAACGAAAAGTACTGGGCTACATACAACTCCGAAAAGGACCTAACATTGTAGGTCCCTATGGACTACTACAACCAATTGCTGATGCAGTAAAACTATTCACTAAAGAGCCCCTTCAACCATTAACATCGTCCCTCGTTTTATTTATTATTGCACCCACTCTGGCCTTAACTCTAGCTTTAATAATATGAGTCCCATTACCAATGCCACACCCTCTAATCAACATAAATCTAAGCGTACTATTTATGTTAGCCCTGTCAAGCCTAGCCGTTTATGCCATTTTATGATCAGGTTGAGCCTCAAATTCTAAATACGCACTAATCGGAGCCTTACGAGCAGTAGCCCAAACAATCTCTTATGAGGTAACCCTCGCCATCATTATTTTATCTATCCTACTTATAAATGGCTCCTTCACACTAACTACTCTAATTACAACACAAGAATATATTTGACTAATAATTCCCTCATGACCTCTGGCTATAATATGATTTATCTCAACATTAGCAGAAACTAATCGGGCTCCCTTTGACCTAACAGAAGGAGAGTCAGAATTAGTATCTGGATTTAACGTAGAATACGCAGGAGGACCCTTCGCTCTTTTTTTCCTAGCAGAATACGCAAATATTATTATAATAAATATCCTAACAGTCATTTTATTCTTAGGCGCACATCATAATCCAGTATTTTCAGAGCTTTACACCATTAACTTCGCTACTAAAGCTCTTTTATTTACTATATTCTTTCTATGAATTCGAGCATCCTATCCTCGATTCCGATATGACCAATTAATACATCTACTATGAAAAAATTTCTTACCCATTACCTTAGTAATATGTATATGACACGTAACCCTTCCTATCATTTTAGCAAGCATTCCACCCCAAACATAAGAAATATGTCTGATAATAGAGTTACTTTGATAGAGTAAACCATAGGGGTTTAAATCCCCTTATTTCTAGAATTACAGGAATCGAACCTGCTCCTAAGAATTCAAAAATCTTCGTGCTACCTATATTACACCATACTCTAAGTAAGGTCAGCTAAATAAGCTATCGGGCCCATACCCCGAAAATGTTGGTTTATATCCTTCCCGTACTAATTAACCCTCTAACCCTATCCTTAGTATTAACAACAATAATCTCAGGTACTTTAATTGTTATAACAAGCTCACACTGATTTATGACTTGAGTGGGATTTGAAATAAATATACTAGCCATCATTCCATTACTAACAAAAGAACATAACCCACGATCTACAGAAGCAGCAACAAAATATTTCCTTACACAAGCAACAGCATCTATACTTCTTATAATAGCCGCAATCACCAACTTACTATACACCGGACATTGATCTATCATAAAACTAATTAATCCAACAGCATCAATCATAATAACAATAGCCCTCACAATAAAACTGGGACTGTCACCATTCCACTTCTGAGTACCAGAAGTGACCCAAGGAATTCCATTAGTATCAGGACTAATCCTACTAACATGACAAAAACTAGCACCTCTATCAATCCTGTATATAATTATACCACTTATTAATATAAATATCCTACTAATTATATCACTAATATCCATTGCAATTGGAGGCTGAGGAGGACTAAATCAAACTCAATTACGAAAAATTATGGCATATTCATCTATCGCTCATATAGGATGAATAACGGCTGTCTTAGTCTACAACCCTGCTATAACACTACTAAATCTCTACCTATATATCCCAATAACAATCACCACCTTCACACTACTCATAATTAATTCAACAACCACAACAACCTCATTATCCCATACATGAAATAAACTACCACTGACTACAACGCTTATCTTAATTACTATACTATCTCTAGGAGGACTCCCCCCCTTAACCGGCTTTCTACCAAAATGAGCAATTATTCAAGAAATAACAAAAAACAGTAATATTATTATACCCACATTAATAACCCTACTGTCCCTACTAAACCTATACTTTTACACACGAATTACATATACTACATCCCTAACAATATTCCCAACAACAAACAACATAAAAATCAAATGACAATTCAAAAACCCAAAACAAATAGTAAGCCTACCTCTTATATTTACAATCTCAACTCTAATCCTCCCACTAGCACCAATAATAATAATTTTGGACTAGGAGTTTAGGTTACCTAGACCAGAAGCCTTCAAAGCTTCCAGCAAATATAATTTATTTAACTCCTGTATATAAGGACTGCAAGACTTTATCTTACATCAAATGAACGCAAATCAATCACTTTAGTTAAGCTAAGCCCTTTCTAGATTGGTGGGATTTGAACCCACGAAAAATTAGTTAACAGCTAAAAACCCTAAACAACTGGCTTCAATCTACTTCTCCCGCCGCAAATAAAAAAAGGCGGGAGAAGCCCCGGCAGGGTTGAAGCTGCTTCTTTGAATTTGCAATTCAATGTGTAATACACCACAAAGCTTGGTAAAAAGAGGAATACTTACCTCTGTCTTTAGATTTACAGTCTAATACCTACTCGGCCATTTTACCTATGTTCATTAATCGATGATTATTTTCAACCAACCACAAAGATATTGGCACTCTATATTTAATATTTGGTGCCTGAGCTGGAATAGTAGGCACTGCACTAAGCCTACTAATCCGCGCCGAACTTGGTCAACCAGGGGCTCTTCTAGGGGATGATCAAATTTATAATGTAATCGTTACTGCTCATGCTTTTGTAATAATTTTCTTTATAGTTATGCCTATTATGATTGGAGGCTTCGGAAATTGACTAGTGCCCTTAATAATTGGTGCTCCCGATATGGCTTTCCCTCGAATAAATAACATAAGCTTTTGACTACTTCCTCCTTCCTTTTTACTACTGCTTGCCTCATCTATAGTTGAAGCAGGAGCAGGTACCGGTTGAACAGTATATCCCCCTCTAGCAGGAAATCTTGCCCATGCAGGGGCCTCAGTTGATCTTGCTATTTTCTCCCTACACCTGGCAGGTGTGTCCTCAATTTTGGGAGCAATTAACTTTATTACTACTATTATCAATATAAAACCTCCTGCACTTTCTCAGTATCAAACACCATTATTTGTTTGATCCGTCCTAATTACGGCCGTCCTACTTCTCCTATCGCTTCCAGTCCTAGCTGCCGGAATTACAATATTATTAACAGACCGTAATCTTAATACTACTTTCTTTGACCCTGCCGGGGGAGGAGACCCAATCTTATACCAACACCTATTCTGATTCTTTGGACACCCTGAAGTCTATATCCTAATTCTACCCGGATTTGGAATTATTTCTCATATTGTAACATACTACTCTGGAAAAAAAGAACCTTTTGGGTACATAGGAATAGTGTGGGCTATAATATCTATTGGCTTCCTGGGCTTTATTGTATGAGCCCATCACATATTTACAGTAGGTATAGATGTAGACACCCGAGCCTATTTCACATCAGCTACAATGATTATTGCTATTCCTACTGGAGTCAAAGTCTTTAGCTGACTAGCCACCCTTCATGGAGGTAATATTAAATGATCTCCTGCTATACTATGAGCTCTAGGGTTTATTTTTCTATTCACAGTCGGAGGACTAACAGGAATCGTGCTTGCCAATTCTTCTCTTGATATTGTTCTTCACGACACCTACTATGTAGTAGCCCATTTCCACTACGTTCTGTCTATAGGAGCAGTCTTTGCCATTATAGGTGGCTTTATTCACTGGTTTCCCTTATTCTCAGGTTACACAATAAGTACTACCTGAGCAAAAATTCATTTCCTAATTATGTTTGTAGGAGTAAACATAACTTTCTTCCCACAGCACTTCTTAGGCTTATCAGGTATACCACGGCGCTACTCAGATTACCCAGATGCCTACACAACTTGAAATACTGTGTCCTCTATAGGCTCATTCATCTCACTGACTGCTGTTATTTTAATAGTTTTCATGGTATGAGAAGCATTTGCATCTAAACGAGAAGTACTAGTAGTGGAACTACCATCAACAAATCTTGAATGACTCCACGGATGTCCTCCTCCTTATCACACTTTTGAGGAACCTACTTATGTAAATTCTAAATAATGTATCTACGTTCCAAGAAAGGAAGGATTCGAACCCCCTGAAATTGGTTTCAAGCCAATACCATAACCACTATGACTTTCTCAATAAATAAGATATTAGTAAAATTTACATAACTTTGTCAAAGTTAAGTTACAGGTGAGACCCCTGTATATCTTCATGGCATACCCCTTTCAACTAGGATTCCAAGATGCAACTTCCCCTATTATAGAAGAACTATTAAGCTTCCACGATCATGCTCTAATAATTGTTTTCCTAATTAGCTCTCTTGTATTATATATTATCTCATTAATACTAACAACTAAACTAACTCATACTAGTACTATAGACGCACAAGAAGTAGAGACAATTTGAACCATCCTACCAGCCATTATTTTAATTATAATTGCTCTGCCCTCGTTGCGAATTCTTTATATAATAGACGAAATTAATGATCCCTCCGTAACTATTAAAACACTAGGCCATCAATGATACTGAAGCTATGAGTATACAGATTATGAAGACTTAATATTTGACTCCTACATAATTCCTACTTCAGAACTAAGCCCTGGACAACTTCGTCTGTTAGAAGTTGATAATCGAGTGGTTTTGCCTACCGAACTAACAATTCGAATACTAATCTCATCAGAAGATGTCCTACACTCCTGAGCTGTTCCTTCCCTAGGACTAAAAACAGATGCTATTCCTGGCCGCCTAAATCAAACAACACTACTAGCCACTCGACCAGGCCTATACTACGGACAATGCTCCGAAATTTGTGGATCTAATCATAGCTTCATACCTATTGTACTTGAAATAGTCCCCTTAAAATATTTTGAAAAATGATCATCATCAATACTATAACCTCATTAAGAAGCTAAGTAGCGCTAACCTTTTAAGTTAGAGATTGAGAGCCTAAGTCCCTCCTTAATGATATGCCACAATTGGACACATCAACTTGATTTATTACAATTATTTCAATAATTGTTACATTATTTATTATATTCCAATTAAAAATTTCAAAACACTACTACTACCACAGCCCTGAGCCCTTGACAACTAAATCACAAAAACACTCAGCCCCTTGAGAAACTAAATGAACGAAAATCTATTTGCCTCTTTCATTACCCCTACAATAATAGGCCTGCCTATTGTTATACTTATCATTATATTCCCAAGCATGTTATTTCCATCAACAGCACGACTAATTAATAACCGCCTAATCTCCATCCAACAATGACTCATCCGCATAACAGCCAAACAAATAATAACTATCCACAATAAAAAGGGTCAAACTTGAACACTCATATTAATATCACTTATTATATTCATTGGCTCAACAAACCTACTAGGCCTTCTACCCCACTCTTTTACTCCCACCACCCAGCTATCAATAAACCTGGGTATGGCTATTCCGCTTTGAGCAGGTACAGTTATTTTAGGATTCCGCCATAAAACAAAAGCATCTCTAGCACATTTTCTACCCCAAGGAACACCATTACCCTTAATCCCCATGTTAGTAATTATCGAAACAATTAGCTTATTTATTCAGCCAATAGCACTAGCAGTACGACTCACGGCAAATATTACCGCAGGACACCTGCTTATCCACTTAATTGGAGGAGCCACCCTAGCACTAATAAATATCAGTATAACCACTGCCTTCATTACATTTGTAATTCTAGTCTTATTAACAGTATTAGAATTTGCTGTTGCCTTAATTCAAGCATATGTTTTCACCCTACTAGTTAGCCTCTATTTACATGATAATGCCTAATGACCCACCAAACTCATGCCTATCATATAGTCAACCCAAGTCCTTGACCACTAACAGGAGCTTTATCAGCTCTTCTTCTAACCTCTGGTTTAGTAATATGATTCCACTTTAACTCCCCATTCCTACTACTATTAGGCCTAACTACTAATATGTTAACAATGTACCAGTGATGACGAGACGTCGTACGAGAGAGCACATTCCAAGGTCATCATACGCCCATCGTACAAAAAGGTCTTCGCTATGGAATAATTTTATTTATCTTATCTGAAGTGTTCTTTTTTTCTGGCTTTTTCTGAGCCTTTTATCACTCAAGTCTGGCTCCTACCCCAGAATTAGGAGGCTATTGACCTCCGGCAGGCATTACTCCACTAAACCCTATAGAAGTGCCGCTTTTAAACACATCCATTTTATTAGCCTCTGGGGTGTCTATTACCTGAGCTCATCACAGCCTAATAGAAGGGAACCGCACACATATAATACAAGCGCTTCTAATCACTATTCTTCTAGGCTTGTACTTTACATTTTTACAAGCCTCTGAATACTACGAAACGCCATTTACTATTTCCGATGGCGTCTATGGATCCACCTTCTTTATAGCCACTGGATTTCATGGACTACACGTAATTATCGGTTCAACATTCCTTATTGTATGCTTTCTACGACAATTAAACTTCCACTTCACATCCAGCCACCACTTTGGATTTGAAGCCGCAGCCTGATACTGACATTTTGTAGACGTTGTATGATTGTTCTTATATATTTCCATTTATTGATGAGGATCTTGTTCTTTTAGTATTAACTAGTACAGCTGACTTCCAATCAGCTAGTCTTGGTAAAGCTCCAAGAAAGAATAATAAATTTTATACTAACTCTAATTATTAATACCCTATTAGCCTCGCTCCTTGTAATAATCGCATTCTGACTCCCCCAAATAAACGTATACGCCGAAAAATCCAGCCCATACGAGTGTGGATTCGACCCCATGGGTTCAGCTCGTCTCCCTTTCTCAATAAAATTTTTCCTAGTAGCAATTACCTTTTTATTATTTGACCTTGAAATTGCATTATTACTACCACTCCCATGAGCCTCCCAAACTGATAAATTAACAACTATACTATTTATATCTCTATTCCTCATTTCTCTTTTAATTATTAGCCTAGCATACGAATGAATGCAAAAAGGATTAGAATGATCAGAATATGGTAATTAGTTTAACATAAAATAAATGATTTCGACTCATTAGATTATGATCAATTTCATAATTATCAACATGTCTCTAACTCATATAAATATATTACTAGCATTTACTACATCTCTTCTAGGATTACTTATGTACCGATCCCACTTAATATCTTCACTCCTCTGCCTGGAAGGAATAATACTCTCTCTATTTGTTCTCATCACTATAACAATTCTTACTACCCATACAACCCTAGCCAGCATAATACCCATTATCATACTAGTATTCGCAGCCTGCGAAGCAGCACTTGGACTATCCTTACTAGTAGTCGTATCCAATACATATGGAGTTGACTATGTGCAAAACCTTAACCTCCTTCAATGTTAAAAATCATTATTCCCACAGCAATATTGATCCCACTAACATGACTATCAAAAAGTAACATACTATGAATCAACTCAACAATTTACAGCTTAATGATCAGTATAACATGCCTACCCCTAATAAATCAATTCTGCGACAACAGCTTAAACATATCTATGCTATTTTTTTCTGACTCACTATCAACTCCTCTACTAATACTAACAACATGGCTTCTTCCACTTATAATTATTGCCAGTCAATATCATATGGCCAAAGAACCCCTCACACGAAAAAAACTATATATTACTATAATAATTCTACTTCAAATTTTTCTGATTATAACTTTCTCCGCTACCGAACTAATTATGTTTTACATCTTATTTGAAGCTACACTAGTACCCACCCTTATCATAATTACCCGCTGAGGGGGTCAAACAGAACGACTAAATGCCGGAATTTATTTTCTCTTCTACACTCTTGCCGGATCACTACCCCTTTTAGTTGCCCTAATTTATACCCAAACCACCCTGGGCTCATTAAATTTATTACTAATCCAATATTGAATCGAACCCTCAGCCCGTGTCTGAGGCGACTCCCTTTTATGACTAGCATTTATACTAGCATTTATAGTAAAAATACCTCTATATGGTCTCCACCTATGACTGCCAAAAGCCCATGTTGAAGCCCCAATTGCCGGCTCAATAGTACTAGCGGCTATTTTACTAAAGCTAGGGGGCTATGGAATATTACGTATCACTATAATACTTAGTCCTACTACCAACTTTATAGCATACCCCTTCATAATGCTATCCTTATGAGGAATAGTTATAACTAGCTCCATTTGCTTGCGTCAAACAGACCTGAAATCACTAATCGCATACTCATCCGTCAGTCACATAGCACTTGTAATTATAGCTGTCCTAATTCAAAGCCCCTGAAGCTTCATAGGGGCCACCGCACTAATAATTGCTCACGGCCTAACGTCCTCCTTACTATTTTGCCTAGCAAACTCCAATTATGAGCGAACTCACAGCCGAACTATAGTTTTAGCTCGAGGCTTACAAACAATCCTTCCCTTAATAGCAGCCTGATGACTCTTAGCAAGCCTAACAAATCTAGCTCTACCTCCTTCTATTAATTTAATTGGAGAACTATTCGTGACTATATCCATATTTTCATGGTCCAACTTTTCTATTATCTTATTAGGAATCAACATTATTATTACCGCCCTATATACACTCTATATGCTAATTATAACTCAGCGAGGTAAATATACCTATCACATTCACAACATTAAACCCTCTTTCACTCGAGAAAATACCCTAATATTACTACACCTCATACCCCTGCTATTACTAATAATTAGCCCCAAAATTATTTTGGGGGCTATGTACTGTAAATATAGTTTAACAAAAACATTAGATTGTGAATCTAAAAATAGAAACATAAAGTTCTTATTTACCGAAAAAGAATGCAAGAACTGCTAATTCATGCCTCCGTACTTGAAAGTACGGCTTTTTCAACTTTTAAAGGATAGAAGTAATCCATTGGTCTTAGGAACCAAAAAATTGGTGCAACTCCAAATAAAAGTAATAAACTTATTTTCTACTCTAATACTACTTTCATTAATTATTCTTATCCTGCCTATTATATCCACTTCTAACAACTACTTGTACCCCCAATATGCTAAAACAATAATTTTTTATTCCTTTATAACCAGCTTACCCCCAACTATTATATTTATTCAATCAGGCCAAGAAATAATAATCTCAAATTGATACTGAATAACAATCCAAACTATAAAATTATCCCTTAGCTTTAAGCTAGATTTTTTCTCCATAATATTTATACCCGTGGCCCTATTTATTACTTGATCTATTATGGAATTTTCAATATGATACATACACTCAGATCCTAACATCAATCGATTCTTTAAATATTTATTAATATTCCTAGTAACAATACTAATTTTAGTTACAGCCAATAATATCTTCCAACTTTTCATCGGCTGAGAAGGGGTTGGCATTATATCCTTCCTCCTTATTGGCTGATGATATGGACGAGCAGATGCAAACACAGCCGCACTACAAGCAATCCTATACAATCGCATTGGAGACGTCGGCTTTATCCTATCTATAGCATGATTTATAGCAAATTCAAACTCATGAGAACTCCAACAGATTTTTATATTAAACTTAAATAATACTACCCTTCCTCTAATAGGCCTATTGCTAGCAGCCACAGGAAAATCAGCTCAATTTGGACTACACCCTTGACTACCCTCCGCCATAGAAGGCCCTACACCAGTCTCAGCTCTATTGCATTCTAGTACAATAGTAGTTGCAGGGATCTTCCTACTTATTCGATTTTATCCTTTAGTAGAAAACAACAAAACAATTCAGTCCTTAGCCTTGTGCTTAGGAGCTATCACTACTCTATTTACAGCTATCTGTGCTCTAACCCAAAATGATATTAAAAAAATTGTAGCATTTTCTACTTCAAGCCAGCTGGGCCTAATAATAGTAACAATTGGCATTAATCAACCACATTTAGCATTTCTTCATATTTGCACCCATGCATTCTTTAAAGCCATATTATTCTTATGCTCTGGCTCTATTATCCATAGCCTAGGTGATGAACAAGATATCCGAAAAATAGGTGGACTATTTAAATCTCTTCCTTTTACAACTACTGCCCTTATCGTCGGTAGCCTCGCATTAACAGGAATGCCCTTTATAACAGGATTCTACTCAAAAGACTTAATTATTGAAACAGCCAACACATCTTATACAAATGCCTGAGCCCTACTAGTTACCCTCATCGCCACCTCATTAACAGCTGTCTACAGCACTCGAATTATTTTCTTCGCACTACTTGGAAAACCACGATTCCCCTCTCTAGTCCTAATTAATGAAAACAACCCCCTATTAATAAACCCTATTACACGCCTACTAGTTGGTAGTATCTTTGCTGGATTCTTTATCTCCAACAACATTACACCCACAACTGTGCCTCAAATAACCATACCACTATACCTCAAACTAACCGCTTTACTTGTTACCCTAATCGGCTTCGCCATGGCCCTAGAACTCAATCATATAACTCAAAACTTAAAACATAGTTACCCCTCAACTATATTTAAATTCTCTACCATGCTAGGATATTTCCCACTTACCATGCACCGCCTAAGCCCTCTAACAAGCCTAATCATAAGCCAAAAATCAGCCACTATACTCTTAGACTTGATCTGACTAGAAAACACACTACCAAAACTAATCTCTAAGGTTCAGCAAAACACCTCCATTATAGTATCCAGTCAAAAAGGACTAATCAAACTATACTTTCTATCTTTTCTAATTACAATAACCACCACCCTAATTTTTCTTAATTTCCACGTGTAATTTCCAAAATAATCACTACGCCGATAAGTAAAGATCAACCAGTGACAACTACCAATCAACTCCCATAGCTATATAACGCAGCCACTCCCACAGACTCTTTAGTAAATATCCCAAAATCACCCGTATCATAAACAGCCCAATCTCCAACCTCATTAAACTCAAAAACTACTTCCAACTTCTCACCAACTAACACATACAGGACTAACAAAAATTCTATCAACAGTCCAATGGCAAATGACCCAAATACTACTACATTAGAGACCCAAGCCTCAGGATACTGTTCTGTAGCCATAGCTGTAGTATAACCAAAAACTACTAATATTCCTCCTAAATAGATTAAAAATACTATTAAACCCAAAAATGAACCATTAAAGCTCACAACAATACCACAACCAACCCCTCCGCTCGCAATTAACCCCACCCCACCATAAATAGGAGAAGGCTTAGAAGAGAATCCTAAAAAGCCAACTACAAAAATAACACTTAAAATAGACACAATATAAACTATCATTATTCCTGCATGGATTACATCCACGACCAATGACACGAAAAATCACCGTTGTATTTCAACTACAAGAACAAATAATGACCAACATTCGAAAATCTCACCCCCTAATAAAAATTATTAACAACTCATTCGTTGATCTTCCCGCCCCATCAAACATCTCATCCTGATGAAACTTCGGATCTCTCCTAGGGATCTGTTTAGCATTACAAATTCTAACAGGACTATTCCTAGCTATACACTATACATCAGACACTGCAACAGCTTTCAACTCTGTCACTCATATTTGCCGAGACGTAAACTATGGTTGAATCCTACGTTACTTACATGCAAACGGAGCCTCCATATTTTTTATTTGCCTATATCTCCATGTAGGACGAGGTCTTTATTATGGATCCTACATATATACAGAAACCTGAAACATTGGAATTATCCTACTATTTGCTGTAATAGCAACAGCTTTTATAGGATACGTACTTCCATGAGGTCAAATATCCTTTTGAGGGGCGACCGTAATTACTAACTTACTCTCTGCAATCCCATATATTGGAACAGACCTTGTAGAATGGATCTGAGGGGGATTTTCTGTCGACAAAGCTACCTTAACTCGATTCTTTGCCTTCCACTTCCTACTTCCATTTATCATTGCAGCTATAGTTATAGTTCACCTATTATTCCTACATGAAACAGGATCCAATAATCCAACAGGAATTCCAGCTAACGCAGACATAATTCCCTTTCACCCCTATTATACAATTAAAGACATTCTTGGCCTACTACTTATAATCACAGCCCTGCTCATTCTAGTACTATTTTCCCCCGACCTACTAGGAGACCCTGACAATTATACACCAGCCAACCCACTTAACACCCCCCCTCACATTAAACCAGAGTGATACTTCCTATTCGCATACGCAATTTTACGATCAATCCCAAACAAACTGGGAGGAGTACTAGCCCTAGTACTATCAATTCTCATCTTAATTATCGTTCCCCTACTCCATACCTCTAAACAACGTAGCATAACCTTTCGTCCTTTAAGTCAATGCTTATTCTGACTACTAACAGCAGACCTTCTGACTCTAACATGAATTGGAGGACAACCCGTTGAACACCCCTATGTTATCATTGGCCAACTGGCATCAATCCTTTATTTCTCCATCATCATTATCCTAATACCACTCACCAGCCTAATGGAAAATCACCTACTAAAATGAAGAGTCTGTGTAGTATATTAATTATGCTGGTCTTGTAAACCAGAGAAGGGGAAAAATAATTCCCCCTAAGACTCAAGAGAAAGGCTCATGCCCCACCATCAACACCCAAAGCTGATATTCTAGTTAAACTATCTCCTGAAATTTTATTTATTCATGTATTTTAAAACTTTTAAGTACTATATCAGCATTACATTTATATAATATTAAATCAAAAGACATGATATATCTATATCTATATCTATATCTATATCTATGTCTATGTCTATGTCTATATCTAGATATATATATATATATATATAACCACACATCTAACTATTTTCACCACTCATTTATAATACATAACAATTATATGTATAATTGTACATTAAACTAATTTCCACATGAATATTAAGCATGTACATTTATAGATTAATATTACATAATACATTGTATGTATAATTGTACATTAAACTAATTTCCACATGAATATTAAGCATGTACATTTATAGATTAATATTACATAATACATTGTATGTATAATTGTACATTAAACTAATTTCCACATATACGCATACGCATACGCATACGCATACGCATACGCATACGCATACGCATACGCATACGCATACGCATACGCATACGCATACGCATACGCATACGCATACGCATACGCATACGCACCCACACATATTATATTAATTTTATTCCGCAAACCCCCCTTACCCCCCATTAAGTCTAAATTATGGGTATTAATAAAATTTCTTGCCAAACCCCAAAAACAAGAATAATAGCACCATAACATAAATAAACTTAACAGTATCTTAGAGCCAAATATCATAATCTCCACCACCCGTAAGGTCGTATCCCCTTACTTTAAAGATTCGCCTTCCTTAGACAGACATCTCCCCAGATCTGTAAATATAACCTCAAGTAAGTCTCTCCACTACATAT